TTAACCTTAATAAAGGTTAGTACAATTTTACGCGCATTGTCAAATTAATTCATAAGCTTTATTACTTTAATATCTTAATGTCAGTTCTATAATAGATTGTTGACCTCGCCACTGGGATTTTTTTAAACAATAACACATTTTATCGTTGCATTTAAAGTTTTACAATCTTTTTATAGACTCTAGAAGTTTTCTATAACAAATTGATCCAAACAACACTAGCTTTTTTTATCTTACTCCAATTACTGACGTCAAATTTATTACTTTTTTGTTCTCTATAGTTAAATACCGTCTTCATGTGCACAATTCAACTAAATCGAACTTTTACTTGTTGGCTAAAATTTTTAGTGCATATAGTTTGGCCAGACGTTATTCGTTTGATACAGAAATTTTAGTTGAATAATTTTACGGGAGTAGGACTTGAACCCACAACTTTAGGACATGAGCCTAATGAGTTTGACCTAATTACTCTATCCCGTTTTTGGTATATTTTTTTCGTAGGACAAATGGTTTTAAGTTAAACTTGAATTGATTTTTACGTAATTTTATGGAAACAATCAGACTCGAACTGATAATCTTATGCGTGCAAAGCATACGTTTTTCCTATTAAAACTATATTCCCTTGAAACTAAATTAAAAATGTTAATTTGTTTGAGTTGGACATGACGTCTATGAAGTTTTATAAGCTAGAATCAGATTTGAACTGATGTATAACGATTTGCAATCGTGTGCATTAGCCATTTATGCTATCTAGCTTAAGAGAAAAATAATGTGGAATTTAAAAAAATGAATAGAACCGTTTTGTTTCATTTTAAACACACTCCTAGTAAGAGTTGAACTTACGTTTACGCCATGAAAAAGCATTGTCTTAACCATTAAACGATAGGAGCTTTTTACCTGAACTCTATTTTTTTTTTGTATAAAAGTGAACAAACAACGTAATAAAAAAGTTCTACGAAACAGTAAACTAACAATGCTAAAAAAATTTGAACCATAAAATCAGGTGGTATTAATAAATATAAAAATCCTATAATTATGAAGCCTAACAACTTTATATATTTTTTTAGGTAAGAGTATACTCAAGAAGTTTCCTTGAAAAAAAAAACTGTAGTAATAGACACAATTAAATAGGACAATAGAAAGGAAAAATTAGACTTAAAGGTTAAAGTTCAAAAAACGTAATAAGAAAATGATATTTCAGATTCTACACGAAGTAAATAGTACGGATTTATCAATTCTCAATGTAAAAAAAAGTTAAGTACAATAGGGAAAACACTTAAGTGGAAAAAAAAAAATCCTGTCAGAAAGTGAAAAAAAAAACAAGAAGTTAATATTTTGTATAAAAGTCTTTGATAACAATATCATCCTGATTTAAAGAACAAAAAAAATCAGTGAGATAATAAAGGAAAAATAAATAAAAAACTATAAAAAAAAGATAAGACTCATACTACGTTAAATAAATCTGTTATATGCGTTACTATAAATCGTTTATAATGAAAAAGTTTTACAAACGGTAAAACTTCAAATAAAAAAAAGTCGTTGATGTTGTTAAAAACAATGAAAAAAAGGAGAGAAAAACTAGTTATAAAATAAATCAGTTTAAAAAATAAATCATTAAAATATAAATTATAAAACTTCATATTCGGAAATAAAATTGAGTGTATTAGGACTTGAACCTAAGATATCTAAATTAAAAGTTTATTGCTTTACCACACTAAGCTATACACTCTTTCTTTGAATACTTCTATAGTTTAATAGGACAAAATATTTTTTTCATAAAACAAATACTCCTCCCCCTAAGCTTTTTTGTTATTTAGGTAGGTCTATAATTTAAGTTGAAATAATCTGTTAAAAAGTGAAATGGACAGATTTTTTAAGATGTCTATAAAAGTTAAAACATTACATTTATAGGTTAACAAAAAAAAAGTTGATAAATCTTTTGTTGCAAACATGTTACTAATTTATACTTTTTACTTCTTTTATTCAAATAGTAATTAAGTATGTACTAAACTAAACAGAAGAGAATAGGATTCGAACCTACGATATTAAATAATAATAATATAACAATTTAGCAAACTGTCGCCTTAAACCGCTCAGCCATCTCTCCCAGAAAAGAGAACTCTATTCTTAGATATAGTATCTCTATTAAGTCTAGCCGGGGAGTATTATATTCTATATAAGTGTCTTTTTGATGGAGGTATTTAACATCAAAAACTCTATTCTTAGATATAGTATCTCTATTAAGTCTAGCCGGGGAGTATTATATTCTATATAAGTATTGAGCGCACAGAGGTGAATGAAATGTTTTCTTGAAAGATTTTAGATTATTGTTTGACACTAAGAGTTATTAGTTACAGTAAAAGTTTAAAGTGAAGTGTCTCAAAACTGCGGGCTTCCGGTGTTTATAGTTTAGCTGGATAAAACCTTAAATTACGAATTTAAAGATCGAAAGTTCGAATCTTTCTAAACACTGGAATAAAAAAATCATGACCAAAAAATCTTATTTATCTTATCAGGAGAATAGCTCAACTGGTGGAGCTTTGGTTTTCAAAACCAACGGTTGAAGGTTCGAGTCCTTCTTCTCCTGACAAAATAAATTATTTTACTCTAATGTTTATTTTAATTAACAGTCCCTTAGAACAATTTGAAATTGTATCTCTTTTACCATTCACGTTTTTAGGCTTTAATTTATCTTTGACAAATTCCACATTATTTTTATTAGTGGCCACGTTTATTTCAGTTTTTTGATTAGCTTTAAGTTTTTATAAGTTAAGTTTAATACCTAATAGTTGACAGCTATTTTATGAATCATTTTATAGATTAACATTAGACATTGTTAGAGTTAATTTGGGTTTTAAAGGTGAAATCTATTTCCCTTTTATATTTTCTTTACACATTTTATTATTTTTTTGTAACTTGGTAGGAATGGTACCATACAGTTTCACAGTAACAAGTCATATTGTTTTTACGTTTAGCTTGGCTCTAGCAATTTTTATAGGTATTAATATTATAGGTATAAAATTTCATGGTTGAAAATTTTTTAATCTATTTTTACCAAAAGGGGTCCCGCTAGTTATTATGCCCTTATTGATCACGATCGAAATAATTTCATATATGATTAAGGTGTTCACTTTATCAATTCGTTTATTTGCTAATATGACATCGGGTCATGCCTTACTAAAAATAATAGCGGGTTTTTCATGAACGATGTTATCAGCAGGAGGTTTATTAGCTATTTTCCATGTAATACCATTAGCATTATTATTAATATTGATAGGTTTAGAATTAGGTATAGCTGCACTTCAGGCTTATGTTTTTACTTTGTTAACTTGTATTTATCTAAATGATGTTTTAGATATGCATTAGAAAAAGAATGCCACAATTAGATTTTATTATAACGTCATCTCAAATTTTTTGATTAGTAGTAACCTTTTTGATTTTATATATTGTTTTAACCCACTTTTTCTTACCAAACTTTATCAAGATATTGAAAACAAGGAAACATATTATTTTAGAAAACGCTAACAAGTTATCAAAGTTAGAGAAACAGTTTAAGTATAAACAAGATACGTTTGATACGCTTATAGAAGTTAATTTGGCTAAGATAAAAATTTTAATTGAAAAAGAAATGTTTTCGTCTTTTAAAAACATTTTTTTTATAGATTTGATTGAACTGAATAAAAAAGTTTTAAGTGCTTTATATTCCAACTTAATATTTTACGATATAAATATTCTAAGTTCGATTCAGATAAAATCAGTGTTTTAAGAACTAGTTAAAGTTTTATGTATCTATTAATTTTGATATTACCTTTGTTAGGTTCAATAATAGTCGGGTTTCTTGGCCGCTTCGTAGGACGATACGGCTCGGCGATATTTTCAACAATATGTGTAGTATTTTCTTTACTTTTGTCTTTAATATCGTTCTATGAGGTAGGTTTTTTGAAATCAGTTTGTTATATTAAGATTGCCAATTGAATAACATCTGGTATGTTTTCTATTGAATGAGGATTTTTATTTGATAGTTTAACGTGTAGCATGTTGATTATAGTTACTTTAGTATCTTCATTAGTTCACTTATATTCTATAAAATATATGGAAATGGATCCACATTGTCCAAGATTTATGGCGTATCTACAAATTTTTACTTTTTTCATGTTAGTTTTAGTAACGTCTGACAATTTATTGCAAATGTTTTTAGGGTGAGAAGGAGTAGGAATTTCATCCTATTTATTGATAAATTTTTGACATACAAGATATTGGGCGAATCAATCAGCATTGAAAGCACTGATTGTTAACCGTATAGGGGATTTTTCTTTAAGTATAGGCATATTTTTAATTTACTATACTTTTAAATCTTTAAACTATTTAGTTATTTTCCCTATGATCCCGTTATTTTTAAACCATTTTACGAGTTTTCTTTTCCTTAAATTACATACATTAAGTGTAATTGCCATATTTCTTTTTTTAGGTGCTGTGGGTAAATCAGCTCAATTAGGTTTACATACGTGATTACCCGATGCTATGGAGGGGCCTACGCCGGTTTCAGCATTAATCCATGCAGCGACTATGGTGACCGCAGGTGTATTTTTAATGATTAGGTTCTCGCCTCTACTCGAGTTTACCCCGTTAGTTCTATTTTTAATGGTAGTTTTTGGATCCCTTACAGCTTTTTTTGCTTCAATGGTGGGAGTTTTCCAAAATGATTTAAAAAAAATAATCGCGTATTCGACTTGTAGTCAATTAGGATATATGATTTTTTGTTGTGGTTTATCAGGTTATACGGTAGGAATGTTCCATTTATCAAATCATGCTTTTTTTAAGGCTTTGCTTTTTTTATGCGCAGGTTCTGTAATTCATGCAGTCTCAGATGAGCAGGATATTCGGAAAATGGGTTCACTAATAACTTTTTTACCTGTAACCTATTCACTAATGTTAGTTGGATCCTTGGCGTTGGCAGGATTTCCTTTTTTAACAGGGTTTTATTCAAAGGATTTTATTTTAGAACTAAGTCAGGTCTTTCGATATTCTAACTTCTTTCTGTCATATGGTGCTTTTGCATGTTCGTTGGGTAATATATCGGTGTTTTTTACAGCCTTTTACTCTTTCAGGTTAATTTATTTAACTTTTATAAATAACTACAATGGTTGTCGCATAATTATAGAGAAAATACATGAATCGGAGTTCTTAATGATTTTACCCTTAGTTTTATTAACAATAGGTAGTATTTTCATAGGTTACTTAACTAAAGATTTTTTTGTCGGAATAGGAAGTGACTTCTGAAATACCTCAATTTTTATTTTATCGAATCATCTAGTTTTTATAGAAGCCGAATTTTTGCCTACAAAAATAAAATGATTACCATTCTTTTTAAGTAGTTTCGGTGTAATAGCAGCTAGTTTTATAAATATTTTCAACAAGAATTTTTTTATTTTCAATAAAAAAAATAGGCTATTATCATTTTTCAGTTTTTTAGTTAATAAAAAATGATATATTGATATTATACACAATCGAATTTTTGTGATTTTGTTTTTAAATTTTGGTTACTTAATTTCCTTTAAAATTTTGGATAGAGGCTTTATTGAATTATTAGGCCCTTATGGCATGTCTAGAGCAGTGAATCAATATAGTAAAAATCTTATCAAGTTACAAACAGGTCAAATAACTCATTATTTATTCTTTATGATTTTGGGTTTATGTTTTTTTAGTTTAGTTTCCATAACACTAGTACAGATGGATTTACCCCTTTTAATGATTTTCATACTGTTAGTTATTTTTAGTTAGATAAAAAAGAGTCTATGGCTTAAAGGTTAGAGCGTACGCGTGTGACATGTTTAAAGGTAAAATATTAAATAAAAACTTTTTTAAAAATTAATTTTTTTTTGTAAGTTAAACTCTTACTATTTTAGATCTCAAATAACTAAGTGTTTTATAATTAAGTTAAAGCTAAAACATTTGTTTAAAAATTTACGAGCACGTACAGGAACTTATTGAAAATGTCTATACTCTAACAATAGTTATATAATAATGAAAATTAAGTGGCGTATACTTAGTTTGAATCTTCATACGAAAGGTATAAAATAAGGCTCTAATGATGATAAAAAAAAAAAAAAATTGAAACATGCAAAAGGATAATAATTAAGCCAATGTTTTTTCGTAAAGAAAAAAATATGCTAAAGTTATTTAATTATAGAAAAGAAGCTATATGATAAGAAATTATCACGTATAGTTTTAAACAAAGATTTAATTAATCGATTGTAACTTGATAAGCGTAAAATTGGTTGTTCGAATCAACCTAGACTCAAAAAAAAACAAAAGAAATTACTTTTATGTTGGAAATATTTAATCCGCTTATAATCACATCAATTTTACCTCTTGTTGGTTTAGTTTTCCTTCTAGTAACTCCAAAAACAGATGTTCAAAGTTGTCGTATAATCACTTTAAACACATGCTGTCTAACCTTTATTTCATCGTTATTTATTTGAATTTGTTTTGATCAAAATTCTTCATATTTTCAATTTTATAAAACATTTAATTGATCGAGTCAATTAAATTTATATTATATAATAGGCGTAGATGGAATCTCCGTGTTTTTTATTCTGTTAACAACATTTTTAACTATATTATGTATACTGGTTAGTTGAGCTGGAATTAAAAATTATGTCAAAGAATATTTAATATGTTTTCTATTTTTAGAGTTCTTATTAATCCAAGTTTTTAGTGTACTAGATATCTTATTATTTTACATTTATTTTGAAAGTGTATTAATGCCTATGTTTTTAATTATAGGGATTTGAGGTTCTCGAGAACGTAAAATCCGAGCCGCTTATCAATTTTTTTTATACACTTTAATAGGATCTTTATTAATGTTAATCTCTTTAGTTTTGATTTATTTCAATGCGGGGACTACGGATCTGCAAATCTTATGAGGATTTTCATTTACCGAGTTACAACAAGTATTTTTTTGACTAGCTTTTTTTGCTAGCTTTTCTGTAAAGATCCCTATGGTGCCTTTTCACATATGATTACCAGAGGCACACGCCGAAGCGCCTACAGCAGGCTCGGTTATTCTAGCTGGGGTTTTATTGAAAATGGGAGGTTATGGTTTTTTAAGATTTTCAATTCCGTTGTTTCCTTTAGCCACCTTGTATTTCACACCAATGATTTATACTTTAAGTTTGGTTGCAGCGGTATATGCTTCTTTTACTACGTTGAGACAAGTTGATCTAAAAAAAATAATTGCTTATTCTTCCGTGGCTCACATGGGATTTGTCACCATAGGAATTTTTACCTTGAATATCCAAGGAGTTGAAGGAAGTATTATTTTAATGCTGAGTCATGGTTTGGTATCAAGTGCACTTTTTTTATGTGTAGGCATATTGTATGATAGGTATAAAACTAGAATTTTAAAATATTATAGTGGATTAGTTCAAGTAATGCCCCTTTTCGTAATTTTCTTCTTTTTTTTCTCTTTCTGTAATATTGGTTTCCCTGGTACTAGTAGTTTTATTGGAGAATTATTAGTACTTACAGGTTCCTTTCAGTCAAACGCCTTTTTAACTTTTATTACTTCCTTTAGTATAATTTTGAGTGCATGTTATTCTATTTGATTACTTAATCGCTTAAGCTTCGGTTTTCTAAAATTAACTTACTTGCGAACCTTTCAAGACGTTTCACGTCGAGAGTTTCTAATGTTGAGCCCTCTAGTTTTAATAATTTTATGAATGGGTTTAGCCCCAAATTACTTTTTGAATGAAATTCATTTCTCTGTAAATAACTTACTAGAGCATCTTTCCAATTATTAGAATTAACTAATTATGTTATATCAATTGTGACTGGTTAAACTTTTTGGTGTGTTTGCCATACCTTTTTTTTTCTATGATTTAGAAATATTATTTTTTATAAGTTCATTTCTATTCTTACATTTAAGTTCTGGTTTAAAAACTATTTTAAGAGACTATTTTCATGACTTAAATTTAGTTGCAATAATTTTAATATTTCTACGTTTATTAAATCTGCAATTTTTACGTTATACTTTAGAATTTTTTTTATAATAGAAATAAAAAATTATGACAAATTTTATCTATGATATTTATGTTACACTGCCCGAGATATATTTATTTTTGGCAATTTGTGGACTTTTGGTCTATGGAGTTTTAAATGGAGGATCTTTGCACTTAGGATATCCCCTTTTAACGAGGGTTATAGGGCTAGTCAGTATCCAGATTTTGATTCTAACTTCTTTATTAGGTTTGGCAATTCCCTATGTCAATTTTTTTTCTTGGAACTTTTTCCTAGCATCTAGTTTTTCTTCAGTATATTTAAAGAGATTTTTAATATTCTTAAGCATTTTATGAATTTGTTTCACTTTGAAATACGTAAAAAAAGAAAAAATAAATGTATTTGAGTATTGAATTCTTAGTTTATTAACTATATTAGCATTTAGTTTATTACTTCAAATATTTGATTTGTTAGGGACCTACTTGATTATAGAACTACAAAGTCTATCTTTTTACGTCCTGGCAAGCTTCAAAAGATCTTCAGAATTTTCAACGGAAGCTGGACTAAAATATTTTGTCCTAGGAGCCTTTTCATCTGCTTTTTTATTGTTTGGTTCTTCATTAATTTATGGTGTGACGGGTGCAACTAACTTTTCGGATTTGAATATACTTTTTTCAGGTTTCTTAGTTGAAAATTCTATTATTTTGTTCGGAATTTTCTTAGGTCTAATTTTATTAATATGTGCATTGTTTTTTAAATTAAGTGCTGCACCATTCCACATGTGGTCTCCAGATGTGTATGAAGGTTCTCCTACAAACACAACGGCTTTTTTTTCACTTTTCCCTAAGATTGTAATTATTACGCTATTAGTGAAAATCTTTGTAATCAGTTTTTACGATTTTATAAATTTTGGAAAAAATATCTTTTTTAGTTGCTCTTTCTTTTCCTTATTGTTTGGAACTTTTGGAGCTTTTGCACAAAAAAAATGAAAAAGATTTTTGGCTTATAGTTCGATTAACCATATAGGGTTTATCTTAATAGGGTTTACCTCAAATGACAGTTTTAATATTTTTAGTATTTTTATGTATCTTTTTATTTATGTAATAACGGTAGTAGCCATTTTCTCATTAATATTAGATTTACGTATCCACAATTATCATCAAGATAATCAAATACGCTTTATAAGAGAAATTTTAAATTTAGGGAGTACTAATCCTTTGTTAACATTATCTTTAACCCTGATTCTTTTTTCTATGGCCGGCATCCCTCCTTTATCTGGGTTTTTTGCAAAAGTATTTATAATATTAGCAGGCGTTCAAAATGGAGTTTATAGTTTAATAATTTTTTCTATTATTATGAGCAGTGTAGCATGTTTTTATTATATACGTATAATACAGTCAATATACTTTTTAAAAATAGATAAATGACCTATATTTACACCTATCACCAAAATAAACTCATTTATTTTAGGAATTTCGTGTTTCTTAATCTCTTTTTTTTTTTTGGATATCGAATTATTTTCAATATTATTAACAAGGATCTCAATAACTTTTCTTTAAATTAAAATGATCTTTATTTCAATCTTAAAATTTTTCACTATTGTTTTGCCTTTAATAATTGCTGTAGCTTATATGACATTAGTGGAACGTAAAGTGATGGCTGCTATGCAACGAAGAAAAGGACCTAATGTAGTAGGAATATTTGGCTTGCTTCAGCCGTTAGCAGATGGTTTAAAACTTTTTGTGAAGGAAACAGTTTTACCATCAAGTGCAAATTTATTAATCTTCATTATTTCTCCAATTATTACTTTCTTATTAGCTTTAATCTCATGATGTGTATTGCCCATAGGTGAAGGCATGGTTTATTCCGATCTAAATGTAGGAGTTTTATACATTTTAGCTATTTCGTCATTAGGAGTTTATGGAATCATTATGGCAGGCTGATCTAGTAATTCAAAATATGCGTTTTTGGGTTCTTTACGTTCTGCTGCTCAAATGGTATCTTATGAGGTTTCGTTAGGTTTAATAATAATAAATGTTTTATTATGCACGGGTTCTTTAAATTTTTCGGAGATTGTTTTAGCCCAACAAAAAGGTTGATACGTATTTCCACTATTTCCTGCCTTTATAATGTTTTACATTTCAATACTGGCAGAAACAAACAGAGCCCCCTTTGATTTGCCTGAGGCTGAAGCAGAGTTAGTTGCAGGATACAATGTAGAGTATTCTGCTATGGGATTCGCTTTATTTTTTTTAGGTGAGTATGCTAATATGATTTTAATGTGTAGTTTGGCTACAGTCTTGTTTTTAGGGGGTTGACTTCCTTTATTCAATATAATCCCTTTTTATTGAGTATCACCATTCATTTGGTTTGGTTTAAAGACAACGTTTTTATTATTTAGTTTCGTTTGAGTCAGATCATCTTTACCTCGTTATCGATATGATCAATTAATGCGTCTAGGTTGAAAAATTTTTTTACCTCTCTCATTAGCTTGAGTATTTTTCGTAGCCGGATTTTTAATTAGTTTAAATTGATTACCTTAAAATATAATGAAAGTAATTTTTACGGAATACTCAGTCATCTTGATATTTTTTATCATATCATCTTTGTTATCTATTTTATTATTTTTTTTATCTTATTTAATAACCCCACAGAAAGTAGATCAAGAAAAAATAAGCGCATATGAATGTGGTTTCAATCCCTTTGATGACGCAAGATCAACTTTCGATGTTAGGTTTTATTTAGTGGCAATTTTGTTTTTAATTTTTGATCTAGAGGTTAGTTTTCTATTTCCTTGATCTATTACATTAAATAAACTTCCATTATTTGGGTTTTGGAGTATGATAATATTTCTGATAGTACTAACGGTAGGCTTTATATACGAGTGATATAAAGGAGCTTTAGAGTGGGAATAAACAATCAATTTTAAGTTATAATGTTGAAAGTAAAAATTAAAATGCCCGATTCTTTATTGAATTTAAATATACTTCGCAAGAAAAACGATTCAGGACGTTTTAAAATAATAATAAAAAAACCATGCAACTAATCTCTGGAAACTCAGCAATTTTATCCATACTTTTTACAAAAAATAATATTTTCTGTACATTCAGTAACTTAGAAGGCAAAACATTATTTGCTACTTCAGTTGGGTCTACTAAAACAAAAGGTTTAAAAAAAATAACAAGTACTACGCTTTTTACTTTGGTCAAAAAATTAAGTTATCAAGTCTTTAAGTTTGAAATAGCCTTCTTATACTTAAAGGTCAAAGGGGCAAACAAAAGTAAAAATGATTTTTTTAAACTTTCAAAGAATATAAAAGTTAATATTCCGTTAATTCAAAATCAACATAGAATTTCATACGGAGGTTGTAAAGTCTCAAGAGTAAGAAAAATTTAATACAGTATATGGCGAAATAGTTTAGTTTGGTTAGAACGTTGGAATCATAATCCAAAAGTCGAAGGTTCAAATCCTTCTTTCGCTATTTTTTTACTAAAGTTTGACAATATAACTAGTTAACTTGAATTAGGCTTTAGTTAATAAAACAAAAAAAAATGAACGTTACTCTTCAAAGTGCTAAAATGATTGGAGCTGGACTAGCTACAATAGGATTAACTGGAGTAGGGGCAGGAATTGGAATCGTTTTTGGTTCTTTAGTGATGGCTTATGCTCGTAATCCTTCTTTAAAACAACAATTATTTGGTTATACAATTTTAGGATTTGCTTTAACCGAAGCTGTTGCTCTATTTGCTTTAATGATGGCTTTTTTAATATTATTTACATAGTGTTCAACTAAGTTTTACTGTTAGGTGTTTTATTCCTTTTAATTAAAAAAAAGTAGGGTATAGCGAAATGGTATCGTGTTTGTCTTGGGCATAAAAGATTACAGGTTCGAATCCTGTTACCCTAAAATAGGTTTTTAGGTAAGTGACTGAGTGGTTTAAAGTGGCAATTTTGAAAATTGTTATAAAGTAAAATTATCATAGGTTCGAATCCTATCTTACCTAACTTAAATTAACATTATTTAAGGTCTGGATAGCTCAGTAGGTTAGAGCATAGAGTTGAAAACTCTTGTGTCATAGGTTCAAATCCTATTCCGGACAAAAACTCCCTCCTAATGCACAAAAAATAAGTTATGATTAATAGACCCTTAACACCGCATCTCACTGTTTACTCTAGCCAGTTTACGTCCAAGTACTCTATTTGACATCGTATAACAGGTTTGATTCTGATCGGCATATTATTTTTTTATATAAACATTTTTAAATTAAACTTTTTTTTATTGTTTGGCTGGGTCCACAATTTAAGTCAAAATAATAATTTGTTGATTCAAAATATTTTTTTTATTAACGTTATTTTCATTTTTAACTATCATTTATTAAATGGCATTAAACAAATTAAGTGAGATTTAGGTTATATTTCTTTCATAAAAACTATTTTTAATTTTTATATTTTAATCTCCTTAATTTTATTTTTTATCATAACGATACTAATATTAAAAATTTTGAACTAAAAAATGAATTTCATAAATTTAAAACTTGAAAAAAGATTAGATTTCAATTCTATAAACTTTTTGAGGATATACAGGTGGAGTCCCATGAAAAATATAAGTCCGTGATTTGCATTTTATCCTATTACAAAAAAAAATTGTGGACCTATGATTCTAGATAGCTTAGTTTACGTAAAACAACAAATTGATTCTACACTCGTTTTTAGGCGTTCCTGTAGAGAAGGTATATGTGGAAGTTGCTCGATGAACATTAATGGTACAAATACTTTAGCTTGTTTAAAACCGTTTGAAAAGCATAAAAAATTTACAACCATTTACCCATTATCACACATGTACATCATAAAGGATTTAGTCCCCGATTTCACGAATTTTTATGCTCAATATAAATCAATTAAACCATGATTAATATCAAAAAATCATTTTGGTTCAATTAAAAAAGAAAACTTGCAAACTAAAAAAGATCGTATGGAATTGGATGGTCTCTACGAATGTATTTTATGCGCTTGTTGTGCCTCAAGTTGTCCTAGTTATTGATGAAATCAAGATAAATATTTAGGCCCCGCAGTTTTATTACAAGCTTATCGTTGATTAGTAGATAGTAGAGATCTAGAAGCCAAAAATCGATTGAAGTTTTTGAATAACAAGATGCGTTTATTTAGATGTCATTCAATTATGAATTGCAGTAAAACGTGTCCAAAATTCCTGAATCCAGGTAAGACGATTTCCCTTATTAAGCAAAATGTTTTGTTTAGCGAATAAATCTTTAACAATTTTAGAGCGAAAATAGTTTAAAGGTAAAATTTAACTTTGCCAAAGTTAGTATATGGGTTCGAATCCCATTTTTCGCTAAAAGTAAAAATGAACATTGACCTTTTATTATTTTCTATCTTCTCTCTTTTTATATTTATTTCTGCTATAATGGTAGTAATATTATCAAATGCCGTGCATTCTGTTTTATTTTTAATAATAGTCTTCTGTAATGTCGCAAGTTTACTTTTAATTTTAGGTGCCGAATTTTTTTCATTTATGTTTTTAATTGTATATGTTGGAGCAATTGCTGTACTCTTTTTATTTGTCGTAATGATGCTAAATATCAAAAGCAATCCTATGAAGATACCATTTTTTTCAACATTACCCGCAGGTTTTTTTGTATTTTTTTGTATTTTCAATTTAATTTTAAATAGTCAAAGAAATTATTTGTTTTTAGATAATTTAAATTATCTAATTTACACATCGTGATTAATAGAAAATAATTATTTAACAAATGTAGAAGTAATAGGCAGATTTCTGTACACGAAATATAGCCTGTTGTTTATTCTTTGCGGATTGATCTTATTAATAGCTATGATAGGAGCAATTGTATTAACGATGCATCAAAGACCTACAGTAAAAAAACAGGAGATAAGTATACAACTTTTACGTAATTATAAGGGCGTAATTAAATTTGTTTGACTACGAAAATAAAATAGGTATGATGAAATTTGGTAAACATGTTAGATTTAGAATCTAATAACTTTAACTGTTTTGAGGGTTCGAGTCCCTCTACCTATATTATTAAGTTAGTGGATTTAAATGGGCGAAGAATGGGGTTTGAACCCACGTCTTTTAGATTCACAGTCTAACGTTCAACCTTCCGAACTCTCTTCGCCTTACTCATTATTACTTGTAACTTAATAAAAACTTTTCAAAATTGCCCATGAATGGTAAAAGTACTAAAAAATATAAGAAATAATAAATACTGGCAATCTGACCTATTATGACATAGGGTTCTTCTACAGGCATCCCTCCAATTCATCCCAATATTAAACAACAACTTAAAATTGTGTAATATGCTACACGATATAAGGGACGAAATCTAGAACTTCGTATTTCCGTACTATGTATCCAAGGTAACAATACTAATACTAAAATGGCCGAAACCATTGCTATAACTCCGCCTAATTTGTGCGGAATACTTCGTAAGATAGCGTAAAAAGGTAAGAAATATCACTCAGGTACTATATGTGCAGGAGTTACCATGGGATTAGCTTCAATATAGTTATCCGGATGACCTAGTAAATTTGGATAAAAATAAACAAAACCTGCAAAAAATATAATAAATATAATCATTCCGTAAAAATCTTTTATTATGAAATAGGGATACATTGGAATTTTATCAACAGCTGAATTAATACCTAAAGGATTACCAGAGCCGTCTTGATGTAATAAAGCTAGATGTATTAAACTTAAAGCTACTATAATAAAAGGAAAAAGATAATGGAAGCTAAAGAACCTATTTAGCGTTGCATTATCCACTGAAAAGCCCCCCCATAGTCAAGTAACTAAAGAATCTCCTACTAAAGGTACAGCAGATACTAAATTAGTTATTACAGTAGCACCTCACAAACTCATTTGGCCTCAGGGTAAAACATATCCTATGAAAGCAGTCAAAATCATTAAAAGTAAAATTATGACTCCTATTACTCAAACTAAATGCCTAGGTCTAGTATAAGAGCCAAAATATAATCCTCTGAACATATGAATGTAAACCACAATAAAAAACATAGATGCTCCGTTTGCATGAATATAACGGAGTAATCAACCGTAATTTACATCGCGCATTATATGCTCCAAGCTAGCAAACGCCAAGTCAACATGAGGCGTATAGTGCATGGCCAAAAATATCCCCGTAAGGATTTGAATTATTAAACACATAGATGCTAAAAAACCGAAATTTCAAGCATAATGAATATTTATTGGTGTAGGATAGTTAATTAAATGATCATTAACAATAGATAATAAAGGTGGTTGTTTTATAATTTGCATAATTACTAATGAATTTATATACTCGCTACTGGACTTGAACCAGTAACTCTTAAGATAAAGAACGAATTTTAAATCCGTCGTGTTTACCAATTTCACCAAGCGAGTAATTTATATCTAGATTCTGGTGTAAAAGGATTCGAACCTATAAATGTTGGCGTCAAAGACCAAAGCCTTACCTATTTGGCTATACACCATCTATAAAGCGGATAACGGGACTTGAACCCGTAATAATTAATTTGGAAAATTAATGACTTTACCTATTTATCTATATCCGCCTTTAAAAGTATTAAATCTTTTTAGACTTTATTAATTGAATACGTTCACGTACCGAAATATTAGTTGTGGACAATAATTGATTAAATTTTATATAATTCGTGTAAAAATATTTTGTTTTAATAATTAAATTTAATTGTCTGATAATAACGGTAGTTAAAAGTTTAATAGTTTGCTCTTCAGTCTTATCTAAAAAAGCTAATTTTTTAGTATAAAATGCTGTTAAATGAAACTTGTTATAGATTGGAATATAACTACTTAATGAAGAAATTATGGTTCTGTAATAACTTTTTATAAAGATTATTTTTTTTAAAAAGCGTCTTGAGTTTGAGCTTAATAAAGTAAAACTTTGAATTACCGCTAGTAACTTTTTTAATGATTCTATTAAATTTATCTTTATTTCATTTGATTGAACTTTAGAAGATTTTTTAATAGAATCTCCTAACATATCGGTACTAAGCTTAACAAAAATAATAAAGCATAATAAAATAAGTGACTCTTCATTCAACAATAAAATTTTTTGAGTTACTAAAAGTGTGAATATAATTATTGTAATAGCTAAATTTGTCATTTTTATCTAGGCCCCTCCCCATCAATAGATGGATACAAATAAAAAAAGTCAAACTACATCGACAAAGTGCCAGTATCAAGCTGCTGCTTCAAATCCAAAATGGTGTTGTTGAGTCAAATGGTAGTAAATCAAGCGCGTTAAACAAACGATTAAAAAAATGGTACCTACGAAAACATGAAATCCATGAAATCCTGTAGCCATATAAAACGTAGACCCATAAATACCATCGGATAATCTAAAGTTGGCCATTTGATACTCGAAAACTTGTAACGAAGTAAAAATTATAGCTAAACTTATTGTTAGTACTAACCCTATTAGACTTTCGGTTCGTTTATTACATATCAAAGCATGGTGACATCACGTTACCGTACACCCCGATAATAATAAAATAAGCGTATTAAGAAACGGTATTTCTCACGGATTAAATACATTTATTCCTTTTGGAGGTCAAATCGAACCAATTTCTACAGTTGGTGCTAAGCTACTATGAAAGAAAGCTCAAAAAAAAGCAAAAAAAAATAGAACTTCAGATACAATAAATAATAAAACACCATATCGTAAACCTTGTTGGACGATTCCTGTGTGATGTCCCTCAAATGTGGATTCTCTAATAACATCACGTCACCATACAAACATAGTAATTAGTAAAACAAAAAAACTGCTAAATAATACCAATGACCCTTGCTTATATGCATGCATATAGAGAACTCCTCCTAGAGCGCATGCGAACGCTGAAAATGCAGCCGCAAAAGGCCATGGACTTGGATCTACTAAATGGAATGGATGTCTCTGTAAATTTTTGGATGTTGTTGATAATAGTATCATCTTAATTTGTTTTTCCAGTCGAGCTAAATTTTTTTAAAAAACGCACGAAATAAGAAACGAGCAGATTTAACTTATCTATAAATAAGTCATTTTTTTTAAATAATAATAAAAATAAAACACATAGAAATACCAACTGAATCAACGACAAACGCATATTATTCAGCTAACTTATTCGATATTCAAGTTATATAATTTTTTAGAGAAACAGCTTCTATAACAATAGGCATAAAACCATGGTTAATGCCGCAAATTTCACTGCATTGACCATAATAAATTCCTTCTCTTTTAATAAAAAGAGACGTTTGATTTAAACGTCCTGGTATCGCGTCACATTTTATACCTAACGAAGGTATAGCTCAACTATGTAAAACATCGGCTGCAGAAATTATTATTCGTATGTGTGTATTAACGGGGACTACTACTCTGTTATCTACTTCTAACAATCTTACTTGACCTAGGGCCAAATCTTCTTCTGAAATCATATAACTATCGAACTCAATAAAATCTCCTTCCTCGTCTGTGTAATCAGAATATTCATAACTTCAATATCATTGATGACCTAACGTTTTTATTGTAATTGCTGGCGATATAACTTCATCCATAGCGTACAATAAAGAAAAAGATGGTATCGCTATAATAAGGAGGATGAATGCTGGAGTTATTGTTCAAACCATTTCGATTAAAGTACCATGTGTTAATGATGATGGTATGACATTTTGTTTATGACTAAAATGTCATAATGTACGAAATAACATTCAAGTAACGAATATGGAGATAACACACAAAAAAAACATTAAATCATGATGGAGGTTGACTATCCCTTCCATAATAGGAGTAGCTGGATCTTGAAATCCTAATTGTCAATCTTCTGCTATATCTAAATATATATGAAAAGGAACACTATAATTAATAATACTAAAACTAACTAAAAACGTTTTTAATATACTCAAGAAATTTGTCATTTATTTTTTATTGGTTTCACATATCAAGGGCATTTCTTCAAATGTATGATAAGCGGGAGGAGATGTTACAACTCATTCCAACGTAGAAGAGCTTTTTAAAGTTTCTGAATTAAAATCTCACGGGTTATTTAAACAATTGGTAGATACAGTAAGTGAAGCATAAACAATGTAAAAGAAAAATAGCGTACTCAATAAAGCTATATAAGACCCGTAAGAAGCTACTAAATTTCAATCTGCATAAGCATCGGGATAATCAGGTATACGGCGGGGCATACCAGCTAAACCTAGAAAGTGCATAGGCATAAATGTCAAATTTACCCCTATAAACGTGGATCAAAAATGAATTTGGCCTAATAATTCCGGGTATTGCGATCCGGTAAATTTACTAAATCAATAATAGAATCCTGCAAAAATAGCAAAGACAGCACCCATCGATAAAACATAATGAAAATGTGCTACAACGTAATATGTGTCATGTAAACTAATATCTAACCCTGAATTTGCTAAAACTATTCCCGTAAGACCCCCTATCGTAAATAAAAAAATAAATCCTATGGCGAACAGCATGGGAGTTTTTAAGTGGATGGAACCCTCTCACATAGTTGCAATTCAGCTAAATATTTTAATACCCGTTGGCACAGCTATAATCATAGTTGCTGCGGTAAAATAAGCTCTTGTATCTACGTCTAGTCCTACTGTATACATATGGTGCGCCCAGACAATAAAACCTAAGATACCGATAGAAACCATAGCATATACCATTCCAATATAACCAAAAACTGGCTTCCTTGAAAAAGTTGATACTACATGACTAATCATACCAAATCCAGGTAAAATTAAAATATATACTTCGGGGTGACCAAAGAATCAAAACAGGTGTTGATATAAAATAGGATCACCTCCTCCTGCTGGATCAAAAAATGATGTGTTAAAATTACGATCTGTTAAAAGCATTGTTATTGCACCTGCTAAAACTGGTACCGCTAATAAAAGTAAAAACGCTGTAACAAATATAGATCATACAAATAACGGCATTCTATACATACTTTGACCTGGATTACGCATGTTTAAAATTGTTGATATGAAGTTTACAGCTCCTAGAATAGAAGCAGCTCCTGATAAATGTAGGCTGAAAATGGCTAAATCAACTGCGGCTCCTGAATGACTTTGAATCGAGCTTAAAGGAGGATAAACAGTTCATCCTGTACCTACTCCAACTTCTACTAAGGAAGAAGCTAATAATAAACATAGTGAAGGCGGTAATAATCAAAAGCTGATATTATTTAAACGCGGAAACGCCATATCTGGACTCCCTATCATAATGGGAACCAATCAATTCCCAAATCCGCCTATCATAACGGGCATTACTAAGAAAAAAATCATTAAAATCGCATGTGCAGTTATTAAAACATTGTAAACTTGATGATTACCCAAAAGTAGTTGATTCCCCGGCTGTGCCAGTTCCATACGAATTAACATTGAAACACAAGCTCCTAGCACTCCAGAAAAAGCACCAAAAACTAAATAAAGAGTTCCTATATCTTTATGGTTTGTTGAAAAAATTCAACGGAATATTCATTTTGTTATAGAAAGTTGCATTTTTATAAAATATATGTGATATAAATCAATTTGTCGAGAGAGACGGGACTCGAACCCGCAATATTTAGTGCGACAGACTAATACCTAACCTTCAGGTTTCTCTCTCTTTTTTATCTTCCACGAACTAATTTTAATTTGGCGGATACATATTTTTTCAAATACATATGAGTTTCCATTATTTGTTGGGTATTTATATTTGCGAATTCGTAAATCATTGAACCTTTTTTTAAAAATATTACTCTGGTATAAATTGAGCCCTTTCCTTTCCCCATTCTAGATTCTAAGTTTAATTTTGTTAAAGTTCTATTTAATTGTACATTCATCCAAATTTTTGGTCTGTAAGATTTAATTGACAATTTTTTTAGTCTTATTTTTAAATTACGTTCTAGAGATATTATTTGTTTCTCTGTTAGTCGTAAATCCGACATAATCTTAAATCCATAAGATCCCTTTTTCAATAAATGATTATAATAACTTAAGTTATTTATTGTTTTTTTATGAGTTTTTTTTGTCATCATTTACTTTACTGATTTAAATTCATAAAATAGTCATATTTTGAAACCACAAGACCCCGATTTTGTAAAAAACGTGTGTGCTGAATAGTTAATACATCCTTTTAACTGACTTAGAGGGACTTGGCCGAAATTGCACTTCAGTTTTTTAGCCATCTGACTTCGCGTAGAATCAAAACACCCTGAAATTTCCAGTTTAAAACCTTTTAATTCAAGTAGTTTAACTCCGCCTGTTGTATAGCTCACTTTAACTACTTTTGATTGTGACTTTAAAGAATCATAGACGAATTGTACGATTTTTTTTGGGGTATTTGTCTTGTTTTTTAAAAGATAATTTATATAATTAATGAGTAAAAAGGAAGAACTTCCCAATTTGATCTCTCTATAAAAATAAAGTAAAGTAGGAGATCTTGATCAATTTGAAATCGTACGTGAAAAATATTTTTTTATTTTAAAATTTGTTTTATTTCTAAAATTTGAAATCGAAATAAATATAAAAGTTTTAGACGAAGCTTCTATTATGCCAATGTCTCCTAGTAATAAGTTGTGTCTTAGGCAAAAACGATTTATGTAGTTGAAAACATAATTACGAAAACTAATAAATTTTATGTAACTTTTGAAACTCCTACCATATTTATGGAGTTCATAATTATTTATCTGGATTGTATTCAGTTTATTACTTGTGGGATTTATTTTTTGTGACATATAAGTTTTTTTAAGCTAAAACTAAAAATTATTATTTAACTTTTTTATTTAAAAACATGTTTTTAAGCTTCTTCTGAAAAACTTTTAAAGGGTTTAAAAAGAATTTAATATATTAATTCATTTGACGTCTAAAAGTTCTCACTTAGAAACTCACTATTATTTTAATGTATATAAAGATTCTAAGTTTAACTGAATTTAATAAAACTAGTAAGGTACTAAAATATATTTCATGAAAAACTAACGGTGGCTAAGTTTGATTAGTGTTTCACTTTTACCCGCGAATTGTTTCTATACGTTACATGTGTGGTAAGGTAAATTTTTAAAGATATATCAATAAGTTTACGACTCTTAAAATGGAAGCCGCTTTCGACAAAGATCGGATTTCTAGATTCTTATTTTTCATCTTTTTCGCAAGTATACTTATTTATTATCTGATCACAGCATTTTATGTGACTTAGAAAGTAGTTTTTCTTTATTCTTACAAACATAACTCACGTTACTTAAAAAGAATACACTTTTTTGCGTTGGATTAAAAAAATATTATTTTTTTCTTATACTTATATTTATTTACCACTCTTTATTAGTTTAATTTATAGCGTTAGAAGAATTTGCTACTCGAAAAGTTTCTCAACCAAGATATCCGCAGATTACAAACTGAGAACGTCGTAGTTAAGCATCAGTTCGTAACCTGCGGATATCTTTCTTAAGCACCTTTTTTATTATAACGGTTTTGATTGAACAAATTAATCTCTAGTTAAACTCATTAACTCCACAGTGATCACATTTCTAATACGATAATACACTACTAAAATAGCTAAACCTATTGAAGATTCCGCTGCGGCCACCGTTAGAATAAGTATAGCAAAAATTTGGCCCATTATGTCGTCTAAGTATACGGACAAAAATATTAAGTTGAAGCTAATAGATAAAAACATCATTTCCAGAGACATCAACATAATTAAAATATTTTTCTGATTTAAAAATAAACCTAAAACACTTATTAAAAATAAAATGGTGGATACTATTATACAATTTAATTGAGTTAACATAATTACAACTAATAATAAAAAGAGATAATTTTTTGGTTTAATATTTTTAAATTTTCCAGCCACAGGTTCCCCTACGGCTACCTTGTTACGACTTCACTTTAGTTGTTTTCATATTGTAAATTAGTAAAAATTTTCGAACATTTTAAACTTCCATAGCGTGACGGGCGGTGTGTACAAAACCTAAGAACGTATTCACCGTAACGTTCTTTTTTACGATTACTAGCAATTCCATCTTCATACTTTCGAGTTGCAGAAAGTAATTCGAATACATTTATTTTTTTTATTTGTTTTAATTTGCATTCTAACTAAATTTTGTGTTAATTATTGTAGCACATGAAAGTAGCCTAACTCATAAGGGTCATAAAGACTTGACATCATTCTTTTCTTCCTCTAAAATATCTTTAGCGGTCTACAAATTATTTTTGTATAAGAGTTTCGTCCGTTTGTTGAAATTAATCAAACGCTTCACAGCACGGACTGACGACAGCCATGCAACACCTGTAATAATATTATTATTCAAAAGTTAGTAAGATTCTGCGCGTATTGTCGAATTAAACCACATGCTCCACTGCTTGTATAGGTTCCCGTCAATTCCTTTGAGTTTTAATCTTGCGATCGTAGTTCCCAGGCGGAATGCTTAATGCGTTAGCTGTACTTCTAATCGAAACCAAAAATAAGCATTCATCGTTGATGGCAATGGACTACGGGGGTCTCTAATCCCCTTTGCTACCCATGCTTTAATATCTTAATGTCAGTCCCGTAACAGATTATTGCCTTCGCTCTCGAAATTCTTTTAAATATCAACACATTTTACCGTTACATTTAAAGTTCTACAATCTTTTTACAAACTCTAGAAAAAAATTTTACCGAAAATAATTTAAGGTTGTTTTAAAATTATTTTCCTCTAGTTAATTTTCCATCTACATATTCTTTACGCCCAATTAATCCGAATAACGCTAACCCTTCTCGTTTTACCGCGGCTGCTGGCACGAAATTAGCCAGGATTTGACAAAATTTATCATAATTTTACAATTATTTCATGCTTTACGATTAAGTATTTTCTTCACATACATAATTTAGCTAGGTCAAGCTTTCGCTCATTGCCTAAGATTCCCCACTGCTGCCTTTTTTTAAAGTTTGGACCGTTTTTCAATTCCAATGTGGTTGGTCATTCTCAAAAATCAACTAAAGATCATGAACTTGGTAGTCTTTCATTCACCAACTATTTAATCTTGTATAAACTTTTTTTAATCTAATTCAATTTAATTATTTTCTTATTAAAAAAAATTTTCATATCTTACTCACCCGTACGCTATTATTAATAGAAAAACCAACAATAATAAACTTGCATGTGTTAAGCTAATTATAAGCGTTCATTCTGAGCCAGGATCAAACTCTTATTAATCTTTTTGTACATATATTTTAGTTAAAAATTATCTCTTTAATACGTTTTTTTACAAAAAAACGTAATAAAATTATTCAAACTAAAGACGAATCCTAACTCTTCTTTGAGTAGGTTACTAATTAATTTTGTACTTATCTTCATGTTATAACATTTAAAAAAGTATGTCACATAACTATATTTTACGCTTAACAGGTAAGAATTACTGTTTAATAAAAAAATAGATGCTTTTTTTACCTGCAGTTTTTTTTTCTTCCGAGAAATAGCTAACTTAGTTTCTTTTCTTAAATACATCTATTATATTTGTCACGGTCTAAAAACGTGATCTGTAGGATTCACCAATTTTTTTCATCCTCATTCAAAATTGGAATCATGTTTCAACTTTTAATCGGGTAAAGTTTTTTTACAGCCATACTTCGATCTTGCTTTACAACGATTTTGTACGGGTTGTAAATCATACACGCCTCTGATAAACTGATAATGTACTCCCGGTAAATCTTTCACTCTTCCTCCTCTAATTAGTACGATGGAATGTTCTTGCAGATTATGCCTCTCACCAGGAACATAACCAATAATAAATTTATTGTTAGTTAAGCGTATTTTAGCCACCTTACGCTCCGCTGAGTTAGGCTTTTTCGGACTTGTTGTGTACACCTTTACACAAACTCCTTTTTTTTGCGGGCATCGATTTAAAACTGATTTTCGAGATCTCTTTGTTTTATTTCTACTATTTTTCAGTAATTGTTTTATTGTTGGCATTTGTTTTTTCACGAAAAATTTACATCAAGACAAAAATAATTATAAAACTATGTCACTTTTTCGCAACCTTCTAAAGATTTCTTTTTATAAGATAGATTTAGAAAAGATAAAAATACAATTGAGTTCGATAAGGGATCAGGTATCTAAAATTTTACTTTTTACGTTGCAAATTTATAGTTGAGTTTCTGAAAAGAAAACTTTTTAATAACTCCCTGAGAAGGACTTGAACCTTCAATCAAATAGTTAACAGCTATACGCTTTACCAATTAAGCTATCAGGAAAAAGAGAATAAATAATAGGCAATAAAGGATTCGAACCTTTAGCTTTTTCAATGTAAACGAAACACTCTACCAGTTGAGTTAATTACCTACTAATAAGTGGCTTTTTTAATTTGAAAACAACTAATTAAGTTAATTATCTAAAAACATGTTGTGTTATAATACTTAAAACGCTTTTGGACTTTTCTTAGTCGTTAAACTTAACAAATAAAATAATAAGATAAGAAAGTTTTTATCAAATTATTTTGATTTTTAAATACTAATTTTAAGTTAAATTTGGAATTCAAATTCCAGGATTTTGATTTTTCAGTTAGCAGCCCTACAGAGAAACAACTAATATCTAAGTTTAATCTAAGATTAGCATGCTTACAATTTGTAGGAAAGATGATTCGCGATTTTTTTCCCAGTAAAAGAAAATTAAATGAAAGTTCTAAATAAAAATATAGAAAAAATTTTCGTAAGGTTATGACAAATTTCTTTAAAAAACCGAATTTTTTTGGTTTGTAAACGTTCAAGCACTGTTTTGTAATAAATTCTTTGAGAAATAATAGATTCAAATTCTTATTTGTTAATTTATTAATCGTACTATATACAATAATACTTTCTATTTTAGTAAATTTGGTGGAAGAGAATTTGTATTTATCCAATAAATCATAGCTTCCAATAAGCCTATCATAAACTTGTAAACGTGGTTGTCCCATAAGACTTTTTATTGTAATTGTGCAGAATTATTTAAACCAGTAATTTTTTTAGTCTAGTGAAGAGAGTAGGATTTGAACCTACGTAAATATGTTGATTATTAATAGATTTACAGTCTACCGCTTTAAGCCACTCAGCCATCTCTTCTTTAAAATTAAATGGCATTAACCCATCAAAATAAGAAATGTTTGCGTTTTAAAGGATTTGAACCTCTAATACTCAATTTAGAAGATTGATGTTTTGTCCCATTAAACTAAAAACGCAAAAAAGTATAATCTATCTTATTTTTTTATTAATTAATTCTTGAAAAATTATTTAGTTGAAAATTGTTGTTTTGTCTTTTGGTTTGATTCGTTCTTATAAATTATTTTTTTATTGCTAAAATTTTTACCTTAAGACGATCTATCTAGTATTCTTCTAGAAAACTCTCGAAAAATTTAAAGGGAATTTAATATATTGATTCATTCAACATCTAAAAGTTCTTAACGTAGCTACTTGACTGTACTAGAGGTTTAATAATCAATACACTAGTGGTTAAGCTGTTTTGGTCCTCTCGTACTAAAAACACTTCTTTATTTTTTTCTATTCTACAGTAGATAGGGACCGAACTGTCTCACGACGTTCTGAACCCAACTCACGTACCTTTTTAACTAGCGAACAACTAGACCCTTGAAACCTGCTTCAGTTTCAGGATAAGATGAGTCGACATCGAGGTATCAAACCGTGGCATCAATAAGAACTCTTAACCACGATAAATCTGTTATCCCTAGAGTTCCTTTTAACCGTTAAGCGATATTATTTCCACACATAAATATCGGATCACTATGACAAACTTTCGTTTCTAATTGACTTATCAGTCTTATAGTTAAGCAGATGTTCGCCATTATGCGCTTAATTATTTAAATAAATAACCGTAACCTACCTTTGTACACCTCCGTTACATTTTAGGAGGTACTCATCCCAAGTAAACTCCCCTTTTTATAACGTCTTTAACAAAAACTTATTAAATTAGTAAAAATTGAAAAAAAAGTGGTATTTCAATTTTTGAAATGATGTGAGTAATTTCTACCACTTATTCTATATTTTTTTCGCAGTTTTACAATATAAAAATAGAGTAAAGGATCTAGGGTCTTTCCGTCTTACTGTAGAAAATCCACATTTTCATGGATCATGTAATTTCGCTGAATTTATATTGGAGACAGTGAAGTAATCGTTACGTCGTTCATGCAGGACGGAATTTACCCGTCAAGGAATTTCGCTACCTAAGGATTCTTATAGTTAGAACCGCCGTTTACTTAAGTTTAAAATTTAAGCTTGAAACCTAAACTTATCACCTTTAAGCACTGGGCAGACATCAGACTCTATACATTTTAATTACAATTGGCAGAGTCCTGTGGTTTTGTTAACCAGTCGTTACTTCTTTTTTAATGCTACTAATAAAATTTTTATTAGCTCTCTTTTTAGCGAACATATAGAGTAAATTTGCCGAGTTCCTTCAATATAATTTGTTCATCCACTTTAAAAGTCTACCAGCGTCGGTTTAAGTACGGTTTTAAATTATAATTTTTTCTAGAAAAATAATAGAATTTTTTTTTTTACCTTTTGAAAAAAAAACATCTATTTTTTTTTTACTCGTCTATATATAATTAGTAAAAGTTTCCTGTCAAATATAGTTTTAACTCTTTTTTTAAGGACCGTCTAACTCAACGTATATAAAATTACGTTGAAAACCTTTAACTTAAAGTGACTGCGTTTCTCACACAGTTTACGCTACTCATATCAACATTAGCGCTTCTACTTTTGTATTACCAACTTACGTTAGTAATATAAAATAGAACGTTTCACTACCATTAATTTAAATATTAATTCGTTGCTTCGATATATGACTTAGAGTCTTCTTTCATTTTTAGTTTTTTGTGAAAAATAATAAGCTAAAACGCTTTTCTTAGTGAAAGGCTGCTTCTAAGCCTACCCTACATATTTGAACACTTAAAAACTTTTTTCACTAAATCATAATTTAAAGATCTTAACATACGATTAGGATTGTTTTCCTTTTGTCTTTAAACCTTCTCGCTTAAAGACTGACTATTATTTTGATAACCATAAAAATTGTAAGTTAAACTGAATTTAGTAAGTTATTACACCCCTTCATTCAATAAGTACTTTACCTTTTATTTACCATAAAATAATGTAGTACTAAAATACGTTTCGTGAAAAACCGGCTATCGCCAAGTTTGATTGGTCTTTCGCCCCTAACTAAAAATCATCTCTATATTTTGCTACATATATGAGTGCGGTCTTCAAAAATATGTTAATAAGTTTTCAACCTGTTCTCAATTAGATCACTTGGCTTCAGGTTTAAAAAATAAAACTTTTTTGCACTTATATAGTTTGCTTTATTTTTTAACTTGTTGATTCATTATGCAAAAGGCACTTTGTCGTTTTTTAACTCCAAAAAAATTATTGAACGTCTAAATTCAAATTTTTAATTTCTACCGAAATTTTTTATCTTTTCCTCACGGTACTCGTTCACTATCGATCAAAAAATTTTATATAGCCTAGAAGGTGGTTCTCCTTTATTCATGCAAATACAATTCGCATTACTTGAAAAAAAATATATCTTTTTATACAGGACTAAATACCTTTTTAAGTTGGATTAAAAAAATGATATTTTTTTTTGCTACATTTATGTTCATTCGCTACTACTTATAAACTCTCTATTGATTTAATTTAATGTTACTAAGATGGTTCAATTCACATCATTTTAAAAATTTTACTATTTGAAAAGTTTTTTAACTAGGATACCTGTAGATTACAAGCCAATGCCTAACTACAACGTCTCGTCGCGCGACGTCCTTTTACAATTTTTTGTCGGGATATTCTTTAAACGTTTTTCTTTTATCATAACTGTTTCAACTAAATAAATTACTAACTATAACAT